AGTAAGAAAGTTCGACCTTTGTCGGCTAGCTAGGAAGGCTAAAAGCTAAAAGCAAAGTCCCCGTAACTGCCTGCGAATGAAGAGCGTTCCATTTCACTCGGGCAACTCCAAGAGAGGCCGATGAAAGAGCCCACCTCGGATACGGAAGGAAGGTATGGAGATGGTGCTGCTAGAACCAAGGTGCGTAGCCCCAAACCAAAAGCCCTATTATACCACGTCTGCTCTAATCGGATTGAACTTTTATTCCAAAACGGAGAGCACAAGGTTGCTTTGGTTCGTAGCGCAATCAAGCAAGTCGCAAAGAGGTCAGCGATAGGGGAGGTGCTACTAGTTGGCTTGGTTCTTCCTTAATAGCAAACTCAGTAGCAAGAAATTTCCTCACTTTAATGAGGAAGAGTGTAAGATTACTGAAGGAGGTCATCAATTTGGAGAGTTTGCTTTTACACGAAAACATCCGACCTATACTATAAGTCGTCCGCCTACCTTTCTGATCTCCTTTCCTTATATTCATCATTTGCCTTTGACCAATTCAAGGTGAAAAATGAAGTTGATGGTGTTGAATAAGAATAAGAGTTACGTAAGTTACAGGGGATCGCAAATCCAAAGTTTGTCTATGAAGAGCGGATCTAATTGTATTAGTGTCTCTAATTGATTTCTTCTGTGTAATACTAATCGATAGGGCCTCTGCTACAAGATCTCGTACATTGGAACCCTTGGTTATGGACCCGAATGAATTAGTATGGAACATTTTCTTTTCCAAGTGAAATCCCCTAGTATATGAAAGAGTGAAAAAGTGCTTTCGTTGTTGTGGAATAAGAAGCCTTCGTATCTTAATATAGAAAAGAAAGGCATAAGTAGCTAATCTGAGTCATTGCGTCCTCTATGAGCTGGATGTAGCGACTTTATCTCCAGCTAAGACAGATAAAAAAAAATGAGAAGGTAGCCATTTTCTTTCTCTCGGTATAGCAGGCAGGATTAGAAGAATTAAGAAAAGATCTTTATGTTAGAAGGGAAGGTGCAGATGAAGTGGGCCTCTGGCCACACTACCAACCCTCGCTACGCCTTCTTTTGAAGCTCTAGTTCTCACGCCCCTTTGAGCGTGAAGCGGCTTGCTGAGATCAAATGAGATATCCCAGATAGGAAAAATAGTATGGAAGCGAGAGCGGAGATATAGGAAAAGGGAATAGAGTTTGCCGTTGAAATGATGACTTCTGGCCTTGCCAAAGGTCGAAATGCTAGCCGCCAAAGTTCCAGTGCTACTGCTCTGCCTCAGAATATCTTGAATGGCCTCTGCCAACACGGAGGCCGCTCCTCTTTACCGTCCTATTACTCTTCAACTAGAGGATTGGTTAGACCGATTGGACAGCTTTCCTGAGCGAGGAAGGGAAGAAGGAAAGACATAAAATAAAGCAAGTAACCCGAAACCCTTTAAGCACGAGATTGGACAGTTGTGATTGCGCTTTCGGGAGTCTTTGGGCTAGGATGCTAAAGAGATATCTATGAGACTCATTCGGCTCACAAGAAGTTTTCCTTTATCATATATTATTTTGTTATCAAAGCTTCGGAGTTCTATTCCTTCTTTCGCATTGTCTTTTTCAATGGAAAGTAAGCACTATTCTAAGATGCTACGAATAGAAAAAAAGTATCTTGAAATAGTCGATTTAGTAGCCTACTTTGACCCACTTCCTTAGCTACCGAGCTTCAAACCCCTAATATGACATTGAACTGACTGACTTACTTGCTTAACGCGTCTGTTCTGTCTGGAAAGCCAAAGACTAACATAGGTGCTTCCTATACCGAACATTCATGAATACAGATTGAGAGAGATGGTGGCCCAAACCTAGGCTGTGACGCTTCCTCTTGAGTACACAATTCAGACTTGAAGTTCGTTTACACAGTACGAGAAAGACAATTATAAAGAATGGGACTTTCAGAAACTTTTTTAGATTCTATTCTTTAATATAGCATCAACATGACAATAACATTAGAAAGCGAGATTGGCATTCATCCATCAATCGGGACTAGTCTTTATTACTTTATAAAATAAAAGTTTTTGAAATAAGTCCACATATAAGGGGAGCAAGCGGAGGCTCGAAAGCCGGAGCGCGCCTTAGTGATGGAGGGGATTCGCGCCGGATGGAACAAGGCGCTTTGAACCATAGACTACTGTTGCTGGAATGAAGGACCGCTCCGGAACAGAATTATGCTGCTTGCTGGGCCCTGATGGTGGAACTGGCATTTTTGGGGGGAAGAAAGCGGCCCCCTTTTTCGGCGGAGTGGGCAGCATCGCTTTCTGTCGTGTAGCCGTGATGCCATTTAGAAAGAAGAGACCAAGAAGAAGAAAAAGAAAAAGCTGTATTTTGCAGATTCTTGACATCACTGGAAAAGAAGTTGAGCTGTAGGCATCAAGGTAAGGGACCGAGATTATATACTGCTGCAGAAGCGGAATCGAAAGGCTTGGTTGAAAGGTAAGGATAGCGTGATTGGCCGATTGGTTGGAAGGTATGCATAGCATGATTGACTGGTTGCGCATATCCTTTGCATGATTTCATGTGAAGAGCCACCTTTGGCTGGCTTTTCATTTGGATAGATCCAGCGGGCCTTCTTGCATGGACTTGGCTTGCTTTCTCAATTCACATCTATGAGCCATGATTAACTGCTTTCAGGTCCCTTGGATTATGGGCCACAGCTACTTGGGTAGAGAAGAGACCGCTGAACATCATTTGGACAGACCGAGGCTATAATATGGGCTTAGGCCTTTTGATGGCTGTCATTTTCTGGGCTATTTATATAGATTCAGATCCTTTTCATGATTTCATATGAGGAGCCGCCTTGACAAAAGCATCGATGAAAGCCTTGTAGATCGAAGTATGCAAAAGGGTCTAAGGGGTTAGATTACTAATTTGATTCCCTCCAACTCTTGTCAATGGATAGCAAGGAAGTATTGATAGGGAGGTTTTTCCGCCAAGCTCGAAAAATAAATGGAAAGAAAGAGCTCCAGGAAATTCCTCTTCTCTTCTATAGTATAAAGATCAAAGAGTTTTTGGGCTTCTTGATAAGACATAAAATAAACATATATATAAAATGAGTCCATAACTTGAACTTCAATTATATCATTATATTAGTGAACCAATCTAGTCCAATCCAATTATTGTAAAATTTTGAAAATATTATCATCTCACAGATGAAGAAGTGAGCAAGTCTTTCTCCAATGGATTCTAACAACGCAGACTAGGCATCTTTATCTGATTTCAATTTCTATATTAGTAATTTAAGCTTCCCCAGTTTCATTGCTATTTTCATTTAGCTGCATTGGCCGTAGAATCAAATAGGTGACTGACCACACTTAAAATAATCGATCGAGACCTTACCTTGGTCTTCCTGCAGTGCTATAGGCTTTTGCCTCTCTCTATGGGCTTCGGGCTAAGGCCCTAGATCCTCCACTAAATCCACCAACTGTGAGACTGAGTGTATTACTTTCTCTTAAGACTACAGAGGTACGTAAAGTAGAGATCCCTCAATTCCACTATCTCTGAATACTTTTCTTTCTGGGTGACCAATCAATTTTTCTACAGAGGGCTTGATCCCGGCGCAGTTTATCTAAATCGGATATGTCGGCGAATATTCTCTTATCTTCTCACCCGAACGGAAATGGGGTTGGGGGAGGGAAAGTGGGTTCCCTTCATCTTCCATATCCCCCTAAGTAAATCTGTCAATCTTGAGACAATTATCGCCTAACTCGCTATACTTTTGAGCCTTTCACAAAAGGAATTCGTCCAGCTCATGGATAGTTTCAACTTTCAAGGCTTGGCTAAACTGAGCTTTCACCTAGAAATCCGGCTTCTATTGAACTAACTTACTTACATTGCAAGAAAGACGAAGACAGAAGGTGCGAAGCCGGTCTTTAGGCCCTAGGAATGAAAGATCCCAAGATCCTCCCTTCTTTTCTGGGAGGGGCTAGTTGTCTTTGTTCGAGGTCTCTTCCTTCTTGTCTTCTTCAAGCGGGTATCCGATCTTAGTTAAAATAATCACTCTTATTACCTCAAAAGGGAGTTCTATCAGTGACCCAGTTCTTTGAGTCGAGCCAAAGCCTTCTGTTGTGAGTGAAGGAGATTCCGATTAAGTGGGGGAAGGAAAGCAAGCCAAGTACTTCGTTTCGAAAGCCCTCGATCTAGTGCTTATGCGCCAAAGAAGGAAGAAAGTTATACATACTATGGTATTAAATAAAGGTTAGTTAGTAAATGTTCCCCTTACTAGTTCAAGTAAGCAAGTAAAAACTACCTTGCGGGGTCTAGCTTCTTGCCCTGATCTTTACACCCCTGTAAAAAAAAAGAATAAAAAGAAGAGAAGACTGAACTGCATTATTCCCTTGACCCTTAATGAAATAAGGAACTGGTTTGAAAGCTTCACTCATGAGCTATCTTACTAAACTAAAGGAATTCCAGTTTCCTAAACAGCCTAGTCCTAAACAACAGCTTGAGCCGATACAGCTGATGAAAGAAGATCTCCCAAGTAGAAAGGGCCTTAAGGCGTCATAGGGCCGTCAGACTCTTCTCTCTCCGTAAGGCATGGAATAATTACTACTTCCAAAAGCTGTCCTGAGATTTATTACACTTGTAAAAGAAATAAAAGCAAGAGTTCGGGAGTACTTGCTACGTACATGGCTTTCCCTTCGGGTTAGTAGCTCAGTTAGCCTGACATCATTGAATTTCACTCTTGTAAATAGAATAAATGGTTGTTCCAAATTTCTTAATAGTAAAGGATAGGGTACCGAAACTCTATAAGACTACAAGGCGTCATGCTCTATAAGATAGAGACCACGAGGGGAGAAGAACATCATCAAGTTCCTTTTTTCCGGCTACCTATAGGCGAAAGAATTCGACTTTTCTCGGCTGACTATTCATAGGCGAACGAATTAGGCTTTTGAGAAGGACTAAGCAGCAATCTCAGTGAAACGTGAGAGGCTCATTGCGTACGAGCTTCAATAGTGAGAGCTAAGCTAGGAACGGGGAAAGATGAGCAGAGAGGGAAGGACTTTCTAACTGAACTTGACTTACCCATAGAAGGAACAACTTAAAGGGTTCAGGTTTCTGGTTGAATACCTATCCCTGCCTTCTAGCATTCATGCCTCGTCTTTCAGATTGATCTATCATTCCATACCGGATTTCTGATATATCTATCTTTTTGATCCGGATTTCGTATCTATCTTTCTCATATTTGACTGATTTTGTATGCTCATGCCTAATCCTCTTGATTAGACTATCTATGCCTATCTTTCAATCCGGATTTTTTATCCCTCTCTAACCTCTTCAAGGCATGGGAACCCTAAAAAAGCAAAGGAGAGGCTAGCGGCGAAAGCAGATTGATAGGGGGTCACCCGGCTCTTTCTAACTAAAGGTCGGCGTATCCTATCACCTAATCTTTCTAAGGAGCGAGAGCATGGGAAACCTCTCAGATTGAACTAGGCCTTCTGAAGCATACCTTGCATCGTCTAACTGCCCCCGCTAAATCATGATTGAATGTCTCATTTTCCTCTTTCTTCTTTCTGGTCTTTGACACCATTCGTCTGATCATGGCTAAGACTCACTAACATTCTCTTTGCCAGCAGGCTCCCACTTGCAGGTTCCGGGCTTACTGGCCTATAATCCAGATTGATCTATTCAGATTGAGGAAACACCGAGTTCAGGTCTTCTTTCTATGCCCCAACTGGATAAACTCTTAGATTTCTCACTATTCGTATGAAAATGGGGAAACAGTCTTTCTCAGACTCAAATCCTTCTTTGTTTATGCCACGGACTCCCCGAACGGACTTATAGCAGCAATACCAGCCAGAACCTCTGATGAGACCTATCCATTGTACTATCACTTTCCTCAATTAGAGAGGCTTTTCACCCACATGCGGGTCATCCTTCTCTAATACCTGCTATAGGCAAGCTAAAATAAGGGTCCACCCTCATGCTTTAAGCCTATAATAGGGTATAAAGAGGTATCCTTAACGTGGTTTTGACCTAGGTAAAATAGCATTCTATTGGGATAAAAATCCCCTGACATGTATTGGATGAAAGGTCCTAACTCCTAGCAAAGTCATTCTTAACTGTTTTTCCCCTTTCTTATCTGTTTTTCCCCTTCCTTATCTGTTTTTCCCCTTACCTTTGCCTGTCTTGAAAGCTTCTGGCCGCGGAGATGCGGAACATTCTTTGCCTCATCTTTCATGCCTACCTACCATGCTAATCAAGATGGAAGATCTCATTTCGAATTTGAGTTTGGAAACTTCCCTAGTTGAAATGGGTAACGTGTTCCGCTGCTTGGACTGACTCTTGCTATTGGAAACATATGCTCCCTAACGGTTTGGGCCCTTCCTTTCGTTTGATGGCATGCGCCTTCTTAGAATAAGGCTAGGAGCTATTCTCCAGTGATGGCTGCCTTCACCCTATGAGTGGGGTCTTTGCCTGGAAAAGGGCTTTCACTATAGAAAATTATCAAGTAGATGTTCCCTGAAATGTAAGCTCTTTCGAAAGCAATGGGGGGCTAGGAATGGTTTTGCTGTCTAGCTCTTGCAAGCAAGGCTAGATCTTCCTTTGGTACTCAATTGGGTATATTTCGTAGTGAGATAAGGAATTCAATCGTATATGGTATTGTACAAATACAGTATGGCAGGATTGACTAGCGGGATGGTTTCAAAAGAAGGATTTCTTGCGGTATCGGTACTCAATAGGGAACTTAAGGGATAGGAATGTACTTTGAGTTCTCAATTCTATTGCATTAGAAAGTGGGGAATTCAATCGGTATGGTCGAAGGCAATCAACTGCCTGACTTCTGTAGATTCGTAGTGAGATTGACTGAATTCAGTTTGACTGAGGGTGAGCAAAAGCATCTTGTCAATTGAAACTGCGATTAGTAAATTGATTTCCAGAATCTAGTTGGACTTAGAGTCCGATGCCTATCTTGTAAGTCTTTACAGAATGGACTTTGACTTTTGAAAGTGTGGAATTTGGCAGGATTGAAGGTATTAGGTAAAAATCCACTTTCTTGAATGAAGTGGACTGGGAAGGGAATGCGAATAGGATAGGTTTGCGAAAGACCGAGGTCTTGACTTCTGCCTGTGCCTCCCGCTTTCATTCACAGGTTAGCCAAAGGACTGTGCGAGAAAGCCATACATTCTTCCATTACAACCTAGATGACTCCTCAGCAATGCTACTAGTCCTTTCTTCTTATTTCACAGACTAGCGGATGAGAGTTCAGTCATTCGAAGCCCCGTTCGCACCTGATCCCTTTGCTTTAGTCTCCCTGGTGCCAATAAACTTTCCTTGTGAATAACTAACTGATCCGATCCTGCAAGAGAAGGAGCTCAAGCTCAGACTGAGGGTTAGGTGCTTCGGTTCGCTCTTGAGAAGAACTTCCGGAAGCGGTAAGTAGAAGGCAAGGTAAACAAAAAAGAAGAGCTAAGCGCATCGAGGTACGAAGTGCTTTGAGGGGAGTCTTGAAGGCTAGTTAAAAGCCTTTCTTTCCTTGCGCTAACAATTGGTTGTGCTATTGGAAATCCCCCCTACTCTCATCGAAGGAAGAGGTTTTTCCATGCTTCTTCTGCCCACCAATCTGGTCTTGCAGGAGTGGTGCTTTGGGAAAGAAGTTACCTTGGCTAATCAAGATTATGTTACTATTGCTCTGCAATGCCTTCTTTCCTAGCTTAATTAAGATCTTATTCACTAAGCACTGCTTATCCTCTTCATTCTCCCTAGTGTTAGATTAAGAATTCATATTCAATTGCTACGAGGAAAGAAAGTTTCCTTGATCCCTTTGCTTGTTTAATTGAAATCTTCTTTCACAGACTAGCGAGAGTGAAAAAGCAAGAAGGATTATCATACCATACCACTAATGGACTATAGCAAAGAGCCAATGCCTGCTACTCTTCGGCTGCCATAAAGCTAGGGGCTAACCGGCGCTTCGGATACCCGTGGACTCTCAGAATGTGTGAAATGAACTCTAGCTTTCCCCTTCACTCACTAACAATCCTAATCCACTTAGTTGATTAACTGCTGGTCGTTCACTTAGCTTAGTGTTAGGGTTTTGAGGCTAGCCCCTTAAACAAAGTTCCCTTAGTGCTTGTTCCCTTAGCCTACTAGCTAATCGATTCACTACAATCCCACTTCAAAGCAAGAAAGATCAAGACTCTGCCAGGTGATGGACCCGCTTCATCCATATAACCTTAAGCGGGATAGGAGGGAGTAGAGAGAGTGGATCGAACTAGCATTATCCTACTGATCAAGCTCATACCTTTCTCGACCGAAGCCATAAGTAGTAGTTTAATGCTTTATCGAAGCCAGGAAAGAAGATCAGAATGACTCCCCATTGAAGAACAAGGAATGGGCCAAGAGGCTGGTCTAAGATAGCAAGGGAAAGGCCCTACTACAGAAGAAAAGGTACCACGAGAAAGAGGAATAGGCTGACTGCCTTACTCACTTAAACGATTGAGGAAGTTACACCTCGACCCTACCGGTCCAAGGTAGAATAACCGACATTGCTCTTCCCCGCTCGCACAAAACAAGGAAGAAAAGCTCCACTGCTGGTGACAGCTACCGAGACATTAGACTCAGTAACAGACAAAGAAATAGAACTGGACGAGACCTTCCCCTTACAAGCTCAGATACTCACCAAGACGCACGACACCGACAGCAAGTACAAGGCCTGCCCTAATACTCTACAGCAATACAAAATCATGGATTCAAAAACCAGAGAGTTGGTCCACTAGTTCACACAATACCTCTGAAAGGACAAAAAGTATAAGCAGAAGAAATCCACGTTTAAGACTACAAATGACCAAACACCCTAGAGGGGGACTTCTCGTGCCTTTTGCCTATATCAAGTTGACACCGTAGGAGAGGACTGAGTCAGTAGTTAAATGGCCCTTGTTCTGTTCCGCTAGGAGACCAAAAATGACTCCAAAGAAAAGGGCAGGGTCGGCTTGGAGTGGAGCGAGACATGCCATCGAATAGCAAGGGGGTAGCGACTACTTAAGTCTGGCAGAAGACCCTACTAGGACACACCTTCCTATAGCTTAGCCGATGCCAATCCTGCGAGTTCTAATGTGAGGAACTGCTTTGAAGGCTGGCGCTCTAACATTCCCAACGCCTGAAGAAGGAAACGACTATTCCCCCCCGAGTAGGTCAAGCAAAAGAATCACTCCATACACTCGCTTCTTTAAGAAGAAGAAAGACTCCCATCATCTCTTTACGCCACTTTAGAAGAAGGGAAGACGCGTAGATCTAAATCAGTACACAGGGATCTGTCCTCTGATTTTCCTTACTAATTTCATTGATAGCAAAAAATCCGCCTTTCACCTTCTTCCAGGGGACGAGCTTGCTCTTAAGTTGAATTCCTATAGTTTACGAGGAAAAGCACCTCCAACAGGCTAGGGCCATCTACCTACAGCTACCGGGCCTCCACTTCCATTCCATGGATGACGACTCCCCAGGGCTTCCACCTTACGCTCGAAGAAGACGAAAGGCCTTGCTATACCATCTCCAGCGATCCACCATTAGTAGGAACAGATGGCAGAGGTAAGCAGGAAAGCTACAGCACGATTCGTACGATCTATACCAAACAAAGGAATTGATAAAAAAACCACTTTCCAACTCTTTCGACGGGACGAGTAGGACCTTCCCTTGAACCTAATTCAACTGTTGGGACAAAAACCCTCACCTAAGCGACGAAAAAGACAGCTACCTTTCGACAGGGTTTAGTCCATACCCTTGAGCCAATCCAGCCAGCGCTCTTCTCTGCGGATGAAGGAGAAATGACAGCTACGTCTACCATATATTGATGCTGGTCGGGCTCCTGCGATGCGACGAATCAAAGGAAAAGGAATAGCTTGGACGGCATTACACTAAAGGGTTGTTTGATCCTTATGTTCCAGGCATCCGGGCTGTTACCCTGAACCAGGGCTTGCTGTGGGACTCCTCTGCCCCTTTGACTCAATGGGTAAGGGGCTGTTGGATGGTGCAGTCCAGGGCCGCTTTACTAAGTGCTTGTCTTATGAAAGAAAAAGAACTCCTCTTTATGGGGAACTTCTATCACGGGACTGCCTAAAGAGACTCCTAGTGTTAAAACAACTATGTAATTTAATGAAAAACTATGGCAGAAAATCCTTAGGCGCTTTTATCTTGGCAGACTAGGACCAATTGGATGCTTAGAGAACAAGGCTCCCTATCAAACCTTTTTTCGCCAGCAATGGGATCTCTCATAACTCTTAACATTTCTCGTTGTCGGGAACGATGCGGGTGGCATCTCGAGCTCGGGTCAACTACTCTTTTTCGTTTACGGTTTCGTATCTCAACAAGGGCATTCGATTGTTAGAATATGTCACTTGCCGATACTAGTTCCAGGGCAATAGGGTAAGCTCCTCGCGCTATGATGCTAAAGAGATGCCCCTGAGAATCATATCTCTTAATTGCAGACCATTCGGGGCATATTCCTTTCGACTATGGCATAGGGAGGGTATTAACTTTAAAGTAAATAGCCCATATTAAAGAATTAATGGTCAAGAACTAATTCGCCTTAGGGCAACTTGTCCTATTCCTTAGACTCTTTCCCCTTGCTCGAGCCAATAGAAGTAATCGTCTTCCATGGGTAAATCGGGGCATCTTCCGAAATTCTCCCGAACAGCCTTTTGATTCACTTGCCTTGATAAGAGCGCTAGGCACCGATTCATAATTTCTTTCTTTTGATGAGAACGTAGAGCTTTTTCTCTTTGGTGTGAAACCCGAATCAGAATTACCTTCACTTTCTGGATCATCAAGGAAAAAACAACGCTTCATTTACGGATTTTCCTGGGTCAGAAAGATTAGATCTCAATGCGGAATTTGCATACTTTGATAGAGCATAACTCATAGACCGAGAAAAGAATTCAATCCGATGATCAAATAGATTGCATTACCAGAGGCTGCTCTTGCTTTCCCATAAAAGGGCGTCCCCAATTCATTCTGTTTGCTTTTGTTTTTGGTCTAAAAAAACAACTACTTGAAAGTGCTTACTTACTTATACTTAGACTGCGGCTTCGTATTCTTCATAGCGGCAAGAGGCGGTCTGACTGATGTGGTATTTTGCCTGAAAACAAATAATATGACAAGACCGGTCCTCTTCAGTTCCAGTTCCTAGCTCTTCCAATTTTCCTCACTACAGATTGTAGAGTGTTCTGTGCAATCCTTTCCACTCAGGCAGTAAGGCAAGTTACAGCTTAAGAAATCTTTCTCTTTCAATCGTGACCCTGGCAACCGTGGAAGCCTTGGAGCGGGGGATCCCTTTTTTAGAAGGTGGTTGGATAACCGTTCAACAGCCTATGAGGGATGGTCATTGGACGATCCGCCACCCACAGACAGAAGAGAAGATGCTAACGAGCCATTACGCACTAAAGACTTGCTTACACACGCTTACCGAGTCCTGTACCGCTGAAGGGGAAAATGACTTGGTTATGCCTAATCTCCCAGATTTCCGTAAAGTGGTTATTTGGTTTTGAACCGAGACACCCTCATTCCGTAATAATAAAGGTATTGCCAATGCTCCTCTTGAGTTTGTTTGTTCGAATAACAGAATTATCCCATCAAGCAGCATTACGGGAATTGCTTGACTGCTTTCCCCATATCCTCTCATGATATAGTTGGTCTAGTGGCTTTCTCCTAACAGTCTTCTCTCGCTTAGGTCTTTTAGGGCCATTAGTCGCTTAAGCCTTTGTACCTCCTCCTTACCTTGTAGAAGGTGTGACTGGGTGTGGATGATACAGCTTGAGCTAAAGTACTCCTGCCGGCCAATGAGAGTTGATTAGCCTTTCAACCAATTAGTTTCACTTTTTCAACTACCATCTTTGTTTGGATAAGAAAGCCCCGCTTTATCATGGTATAGCCATTCCAAAACACCAGGAGGAGGGTCATGCAGAATAGGAGGAAGAGATGCTGCAAAAGATGCAAGCCAATCAGCCGATAAGTTGGACTCTCTTTAAGCATGCTGAATTAAGACTTCCCTGTATAAATCAAGTAATTGCAATAGACTAGCCAGCAACGAAGAATTCCCATTAGCACCCACGCTTCTCTCCTTGAAATGACTATCAATCTCCAAAATGACTCGTCTAATAACCATATCCCAAGCTAGCAGGAGACCTTGACCCCAAAGTTCACATTTCGCTAAGCTTTAGGCGAGCTCATAAGCCAGAAAGAGACTAGGCGCTGACCGATAGTCATAGGCGGATCTCCTTTCAAGGTCAGGTGATACCTTTCTGGTTGATCCTACTAATGATCATGCAATGAGTGTTCAACTCATTTGTGAAATCGATGAGGCTAAGACAGGCCAAAGATCAACAGAACGGGATCTTTACATACATTCTTTTCCAATTTTCGATCTTTCGAACGAGAACTCATCGTGATGGGTAGGTGTATCACACCGGCAAGCTCGCCCGCCTCTGTTTAGTCTTTCATGGATGAAAAAAAGACATTCCCTTGTCGGTTAACGCAGACTTGGATACCTATTCTGATGCGGAGGGAAGGAAAAGAAAATTCACTTATCTCTTATCCGCGGCAATCAAATCTGTTGGCAATCAAGGTTCATATAGGTTTTTGTTTGTAAGCTATATATTCAACAGCTATGGCATATCTGGCCTCTATCAATTTATTTTTCCTGGCTTGCTGTCCTTAGACAAAGAACACCTAACTAATATCACTTTCCAGCTTACTTTACTAATGCTGAAAGAACTGGCTGATGCTCTTTGTGCTAATTTACCGTACTATGAGTGAGCTTGCTCGTTCGTATTTATTGATTGCATACTGTCTTGCTCCTCGCATACCGCCGTACTCTAAGTGTACCGATTCCCACCTGGCTCTCATCAAGCTGTCTTCCAAGGTCGGTCGAAACTATTCCTATCGCTTACCCATTTCCGAGTGAGCAGCTGTTCTTGAATAAGTTTTAGGTATTCAAAGTAGTGGAGGAGGATCAGCAAACTCAAAGTCTGGCTGTGCGAGAGGCCAATATGACTATCTATATCAGTTCTTAGCCTTAGTCATCTATTCGATCAATGCGGCCTGCCAAACTTCGCGAATAATAGATAATGCGGCTATCCTAGCCCTCAAGCCGGAACGGATTCAATACCATGGGATATTCCGAGACCGACAAGATCGATTGCTTCTTCCTTATAGGCATTCTATCCAAGTCCACTAGAAAGGTATTTTGAAAGGTATTCGTGAAAAAGAGCAGGTTAAGATTCACGCTTTAGCTCTTCGCTCTTTGCCAGACACTGACTAAACTGCTCCGCTGCAGGTGCGTATGAATATTCATAGTGATACGTCAACCTTTCCTAAAGCCTGGCTTTGAGCTTGAATGTGGCACTGAACCCTGGTTACTTTCGGTTGTGTATGGTAGTCCCAATGCAAGTCTTCGTAATTTTGTGTGGCAGGATTTGGCTAGCAATAGTGTTGATCTTTCTGATCCCTGGCTTGCTGTAAGAGACTTTCACTCTGTCCCCTCTTCCTCCTCTAGGATTCCCCTTGCTGGGAGAACTGTTCTGGGCAAGCCTATGTCTTTCTTTATTAAAGAAGACTCTTCTCTTCCTATTCATTCTCTTTCTGTTGCCTAGGCTAGGCTTATGTCTTACTATTCTCTCTGATCTCTGGGCTTATGGATAAGGAGACATCCGATTCAGTGGTGGCAGACCCTTTTTCACCGGGAAGACGCTCCGGAGACATCAGACGAGTCAGTAAAGAATCCTCAGGCCTAGAGCCCAGTTCGAGTTATGGCCAGCTACGGGTCTTCTAAAGCCCGTAACGGAGCTTATTTGCTAACTTTCCACATCCTATGTATCTTCATTGAATTCAGCTACAACAGATGAAGTGGTAAGCCCCACTTATCTATTTATCTTATTATCTTAAGCGAGAGCAGACTTTTCTGCGCCCGACTCGGTGAAAGAGGTTGTCTTGTCCATCTACTGAGTCAGTGACAGAAGTGCAGCAGCCAATTCAGTAATCAATAAAGAAGACTCGGGAAAGGAAGATAAGTTGTATCAGCTACAGAATCTGATTCCGGTGAGGCTACAAGCCTCTCTTCGACTTTCGTTCTTCTTTCTTCTTGCTGTAAAGTGCCATTTCATTTTTCTGCCCGTGTGGCATGGGACAGTTTTGATCTTATTTACCCGAATAAAAGGCCGATTTTCGGTATCAATTGCCGGATGAATTCAGTGACAGCCAAAGAAAGGAATGAAAAAGCAGTGATCTCCGCCTTTATCCAATGAGAAAAAAGCCTAGTTCTCTCAAAACAACATAAGAAGGAGTGTTCTAAGGCCAATAGACAGAAAGTGAGTGCTTGATGTAGCATATCCGCTGTTCACTATCAACCATAGGCAGACTAAGCAAGGCTCGATGGAATTGACCTTCTTATTAAGGACTTCCCAACTTACCTAGCGGAAGAAAAGGGCAAGGACCTATAAAGAGAAAGATGTCTAGGTCACTTCCACCAACAACTAAAGCTCTTTCTTACTGGGATTCTCCACAAGTACTAGAAAGTATGGGATCTCTACAACTTGTTCCACAAACTGGTCAAGGAAGCATACGCCTCTAACTCGGTTCATTCCCTAGGTACCCATTCTTTGCGGATAAAAGTACACTACCCCGCTTGCCTGTAACCTTCTGCTTGCTTGACTACAGTCACTCCTATTAGGTCACGAACTTTCTTAACTTAAGAGAGCAGGGTACCCCTTATTTGATTTGCTGACAGTTGCCCCTGATTCTCTTGTGAATTCCTTCATGCCGGGTCTCTCATCCATGCATGATCTAAATGCCTCACCTTCTCCTTCGATTCCAACTAGGCTTTTTCGATTCACCAGGCGCGGAAGCTGAATTAAGAAGATAGGTAATAGATGCCGCTGAAGGGTCTGTCTCCCGATCGGATGCTGTCCTTCTAAAGCTCAAGATACCCGAAGCTTTTGGTGTTCGTAGATAGCACCTGACAGAGTTTAGTCAATTATCA